GCTACAATCACATCCTAGAAATTCCATGAAAAAGAAAGGTAAAAAAGATAATTTTTGTTTTTTAACAGTTTTGGGAAGGGAAACTGAATTACCTTTTGGTTCTCCCCGACAACTACCTTCCTTTTTTGAACCTATTTTGAAACTACTTGAACAAAAACTTATAAAAACAAAAAAAAAATGTTTTCTAGCCCTAAAAATTATAAACAAAAGAACAAAATGGTTTGGAAAAGTATTAAAAGAAAAAATAGGATGGGTTAGAAAATTTATAAAAAGAATAATGAAAGAACTAAAAAAAGTAAGTCTGATTCCATCATTTGGATTGAGGGAAGTATATGAATCGAATAAAAAAAAAATGAATAAAAAATCACTAATAAGTAATCATATAAATCATGAATCGTCCATTCGAATTAGATCCGCAGATTTGACAAATTATTCACTGACAGAAAAAAAGATCAAAGATCTGTCTGATAAGACAAATACAATAAAAAACCAAATCGAAAAAATAACAAAAGAGCAAAAAAAGATATTTATAACTACGTCTATAAACATTAGTCCTAACAAAGCAAATTGCGATGATAAAAGATTAGAATTGCCGAAAAAAATTTTGCTAAAAAGAAGAAGTGCTCGACTAATGCGCAAATGTCACCATTTTTTTTATTTTTTGATTGAAAGGATAAACAGAGATTTTTTTTTACGTATCGTTAATATGATTCACAGAATACATGTAAAAATTTTACTTCAATTAAAAAAAAAAATAACGGATAATTTCAATGATGAAACAAAAAATCAATTTTTGTTTATTTCGACTATAAAAAAGTTGATTTCTAATATTAGTAATCAAAATTTGCAGGTTTTTTGTGACCTTTCTTCGTTGTCACAGGCATATGTATTTTACAAATTATCACAAGCCCAAGTTATCAACAAGCATTATTTGAAATTTTTATTTCAATATCACGGAACAATTCCTTTTATTAAGGATAGAATAAAAAAAGATTTTTTTGGAGCACAAGGAATATTTCATTCTAAATCAAGGTATAAGAAATTTTGTGGTTTTAAAATGAATGAATGGAAAAATTGGTTAATGGGTAATGATCACTATAAATACAATTTATCTAAAACTCGATGGTCTAGATTAGTACCGCAAAATTGGCGGAATAGAATCAATCAAAATTTTATGGTTAAAAATACAAACTCAACCAATTTTTATTCATATGAAAAAAACCTATTAATTCATTACAAGAAAGAAAACAGTTATGCATATGCGGTAAATTCATCACCGAACCGAAAAAACAAATTAAAAAACTACAAATATGATCTTTTATCAAATAAATATATGATTTATGAAGATAAGAAAGGTTCATATATTTATGGGTTGCCATTACAAGTAAATGAGGCCCAAGGGATTCCCTATAATTACAATATGTATAATCCCGAATTCTTTTATTTGCCGAGAAATATAGATCTTGGTAACTATCTACGAGAAGATTCTATTATTGATAGGGATAAAAATTCCGATAGAAAATATTTTGATTGGAGAACTCTTAATTTTTGTCTTAGAAAAAAGATCAATATTAATATTGAGGAATGGAGAAATAGAAATATTGGGGCCAGCGCTAACATTAATAAAAATCCTAAGACTCAAACTAATTCTTTTTATTATAAAATAATTGAGAAAATGGATAAGAAACTTTTTAGGAATCTCGCTATTCATAAAAAAATCTGCCCAATCAATCAAACAAAAAAATCTTTTAACTGGATGGGAATGAATGAAGAAATCCTAAATTGTCCGACCTCGAATCTAGAACTTTGGTTTTTACCAGAATTTTTGTTACTTTATAATAAATATAAGATTCAACCGTGGATCATACCAATCAATTTACTTTTTGTAAAATTGAATATAAATCAAATTTTAAAATTGAATATAAATAAAAGCATTAGTAACAATATCAACCAAAAGAAAAAAAAAGATATATTATATAATCCAAAAAAATCTCTTGAATTAGAAAATAAAAATAAAGAAGAAAAACAACAGCTAGTCCAAGGAGATCTTGGATCATATGCAAAAAAAAAAAATCTTGGATCTGATCCATCGAAAAATGTTAAAGAAGATTATCGGGGATCAGATATTGAAAAAAGCACAAATAAAAATGAATTAAAGATAGGAGCGGAACTAGATTTCTTACTAAAAAAATATTTTCTTTTTCAATTGAAATGGGGTAATACTTTGAATCTAAAAATATTCAATAATATCAAGGTATATTGCCTACTCCTTAGATTGAGAAATCCAAAGGAAATTGCTATATCCTCTATTCAAAGGGACGAAATAAGTTTGGATGTAATGCTGATTCCGAAGTCTACAACTCTTAAAAAATTGATAAAAAAGGGACTATTGATTATTGACTCAACTCGGCTATCCATAAAAAGGGACAGACAATTTATCATGTACCAAACCATAACTATTTCGCAGGTGCATAAGAATAAGCACCAAACTAATCGAGGATACCAAGAAAAAAGAAATGTTGATAAGAATCGTCTTAATGAATCCATTGCGCGATATGAAAATGGAAATAGAGACGCAAATTTTTATGATTTTATTGTTCCTGAAAATTTTTTATCTCCTAGACGTCGTAGAGAATTGAGAATTCTCCTTTGTTTAAATTCAAGAAATATCAATGTTGAGGATATAAATCAAATATTTTGCAATGGGAACAATATAAAGCGATGTGGTCAATTTTTTTATGAGGATAAGCATCTTGATGTAGATACAAATCGATTTATTAAGTTCAAATTTTTTCTTTGGCCAAATTATCGATTTGAAGATTTTGCTTGTATGAATCGCTATTGGTTTGATACCAATAATGGTAGTCGTTTCGGTATGTCAAGGATACATATGTATCCGCGATTGATAATTAGTTGATGATACATTTCCATTACATGGATCAAGCGCCATTTCTGGCATGGTATATGAACACAAACAAATATATAAAGTCCTGTGTTGTTATATTACATTATGGTACATGATACTGATTACCTGACCTTGAGCTTAGCTATTCTATCTAGTAAGTAATGAATCGGCATAATCTTCTTATCTTAGGTCAAAATTATTCTCTTTTGTGGATTAGAAATTTTTTATATCTGAATAAAATTGAAAAAAAAAAATTGTATTGATTAGAAGTATATGAATAAATCCAGATTATTGTGTATAACAAATTAAAATGACTGGCATTATTATTACTGATTAGTAAAATCTATATTTGTAATGTAAATAAAGAAAAAGGGACGAAGAATTTTTTGTTATGGTTAAAAACTTATTAATTTCTGTTATTTCGCAAGAAGAAAAAAACGAAAATAGGGGGTCCGTTGAATTTCAAGTATTTAGTTTCACCAATAAAATACGTAGACTTACTTCCCATTTGAAATTGCACAGAAAAGACTATTTATCTCAGAGAGGTCTACGTAAAATTCTGGGAAAACGTCAACGGCTGCTGGCTTATTTATCAAAGAAAAATAGAGTACGCTATAAAGAATTAATTAGTCAATTGGATATTCGGGAGCCAAAAACTCGTTAAGCTAATATTTATTATTTTATTAGAATTTATAAATTCTAATAAAATAATAAATATATAATATATTTTTAATGAACTTTATTTGGTTTTAAGCAATTCGTGGAATAATGAATCGAGGAAAAAATATATGACTGTACCGACTACAAGAAAAGACCTCATGATAGTCAATATGGGTCCTCAACACCCATCAATGCACGGTGTTCTTCGACTCATCATTACTCTAGACGGGGAAAATGTTATTGACTGTGAACCCGTATTGGGTTATTTACACAGAGGAATGGAAAAAATTGCAGAAAATCGAACAATTATACAATATCTTCCTTATGTAACACGTTGGGATTATTTAGCTACTATGTTTACAGAAGCAATAACGGTAAATGGACCAGAACAGTTGGGAAATATCCAAGTACCAAAAAGAGCGAGCTATATTAGAGTAATTATGCTAGAACTGAGTCGTATAGCTTCTCATTTATTATGGCTTGGTCCTTTTATGGCGGATATCGGTGCGCAGACCCCTTTCTTCTATATTTTCCGAGAGAGGGAGTTGATATATGACCTATTTGAATCTTCCACAGGTATGCGAATGATGCATAATTATTTTCGTATCGGAGGAGTGGCTGCTGATCTACCTTACGGTTGGATAGATAAATGCTTGGATTTCTGTGAGTATTTTTTAACAGGGGTTACTGAATATCAAAAGCTTATTACGCGTAATCCTATTTTTTTGGAACGAGTTGAAGAAGTGGGTATTATTAGTGGAGAGGAAGCAATAAATTGGGGTTTATCGGGACCAATGCTACGAGCTTCTGGAATTCCGTGGGATCTCCGTAAAATTGATCATTATGAGTCTTACGACGAATTTGATTGGGAAGTACAATGGCAAAAAGAAGGAGATTCACTAGCTCGTTATTTAGTCCGAATCGGTGAAATGGTGGAATCCATCAAAATTATTCAACAAGCCCTGGAAGGAATTCCCGGGGGGCCATATGAGAATTTAGAGGTACGGCGCTTTGATAAAACAAAGGATTCGGAATGGAATGATTTTGATTATAGATTCATTAGTAAAAAACCTTCTCCCACTTTTGAATTGTCTAAACAAGAACTTTATGTGAGAGTAGAAGCCCCCAAGGGGGAATTGGGAATTTTTCTGGTAGGAGATCGGAGTGTTTTTCCCTGGAGATGGAAAATTCGTCCACCTGGTTTTATCAATTTGCAAATTCTTCCTCAGCTAGTTAAAAAAATGAAATTGGCCGATATTATGACAATACTAGGTAGTATAGATATTATTATGGGAGAAGTTGATCGTTGAAATGATAATTGATACGATAAAAGTACAAGCTATCAATTCTTTTTCCAGATTGGAATCCGTAAAAGAGGTTTATGGGCTCGTATGGTTACTTATTCCTATTTTTACTCCTGTATTTGGAATCATAATAGGGGTACTGGTAATTGTATGGTTAGAAAGACAAATATCTGCGGGAGTACAACAACGCATTGGACCTGAATACGCGGGTCCTTTTGGAATTCTTCAAGCTCTAGCAGATGGTACCAAACTACTTTTCAAAGAAGATCTTCTCCCATCTAGGGGAGATATTGGTTTATTCAGTATCGGGCCGTCTATCGCGGTCATATCCATTTTACTAAGCTATTCAGTAATTCCCTTTGGTTACCACCTTGTTTTAGCGGATCTTAGTATAGGGGTTTTTTTATGGATTGCCATTTCTAGTATTGCGCCTATTGGACTTCTTATGTCAGGATATGGATCAAATAATAAATATTCCTTTTTAGGTGGTCTACGAGCTGCTGCTCAATCAATTAGTTATGAAATACCATTAACTTCATGTGTGTTATCAATATCTCTACGTGCGATTCGTTGGGACATTTACTTTTTTACTTTACCTCTTTTTTTATTTTGGTTCTAGAAAAAAGTTCAATTATTGAATAAATATCTTCAATTTTTTTATTCATCATTCGGGGCGATGAACTAAACCAGATAGTTATATGAGTGAAATAAAACAGCTTCAAATTGGCAGTAAAAAGATTGAGTCTCATTCCCTAGGTACAAGAGTTAAGCGGACGTAAATATAATACAGTAGAAACAACGGGGTGCCCCAAGATTGGTTGATTAGTTATCATATCAGAATTTGAAGCGGGTATAAAAGATTGATCATATGGAGTTTTTATTTTTATATGTATTACCATACCGGGGATCAAAGAAATATGAGTGGACGGCTAGGAATACTAAGGTACACAAAGGATTAGTAATGGTGATAATGTAAGTAAATTATCCAAGGGGTTATTTCCATATAGCCTAACACAAAAGGAATCCTGATGGGGCTTTAAGTTGGTAGAAATGATCAAGCAGTACCTCCCCACGATCCCGATCCAGAGTATGCCCCTACCCACTGATTAAATCAATTACTATCAGGAACGAAGTAATCCTTTATTTTATTTATAGAGATAGAATTCTTATCATGATGATGATTCATGAACTAATGTTTAATTCTTCTTCGTAATCGCAAGAAATGAGTCGAAATATCTATTGATATAACGATTATTTTATTGAAGTGTTAAGTTTAACAAAAATATTACTGAACATAAAATGAAATTCTAAAGGATGAGATCAATTCAGAAGCACTTTTTTATTATAGCAGACAGAATTGCATTGGTCTAATTTTGGACTCTCCGATATATTTTTACTCTATCTACCTTATAAGATAAGAAAGACACGTATATCGAGATAATATTGAACCAGTTCTTAAATTTATTTGTGGCCAGCGAGGAGCCGTATGAAGCTTAAGTCTCATGTACGGTTTTGCAATAGCGATGGAAATTGTGATGTTATTATCGACTATGATTATCTAACAGTTCAAGTACCGTTGATATAGTTGAGGCGCAGTCAAAATATGGTTTTTGGGGTTGGAATCTGTGGCGCCAACCTATAGGGTTTACTGTTTTTCTAATTTCTTCCCTAGCAGAGTGCGAGAGATTACCTTTTGATTTACCAGAAGCAGAAGAAGAATTAGTAGCAGGTTATCAAACTGAATATTCAGGTATAAAATTTGGTTTATTTTACGTTGCTTCCTATCTAAATCTACTAGTTTCTTCATTATTTGTAACAGTTCTTTATTTGGGCGGCTGGAATCTCTCTATTCCGTACACATTAATTCGTGAGTTTTTTGGAATAAATGAAATAGGTGGAGTCTTTGTAACAACAATTGGTATCTTTATTACATTAGCTAAAGCTTATTTGTTCCTGTTCATTCCTATCACAACAAGATGGACTTTGCCTAGGATGAGAATGGACCAACTATTAAATCTTGGGTGGAAATTTCTTTTACCTATTTCGTTAGGTAATTTATTATTGACAACTTCTTCCCAACTTTTTTCATTGTAACAGTAACAAGATATTAAAAATTAATAACTTCTCTCAAACAAGAGCAAGAGAAAGAAACATCAAATTATTCAGAGATATTCAAGATATGTTCCCCATGGTAACCGGGTTCATGAATTATGGCCAACAAACAGTAAGGGCTGCAAGGTATATCGGTCAAAGTTTTATGATTACCCTATCCCATGCTAATCGTTTACCTGTAACTATTCAATATCCTTATGAAAAATTGATCACATCAGAGCGTTTCCGCGGTCGAATCCACTTTGAATTTGATAAATGCATTGCTTGTGAAGTATGTGTTCGGGTATGCCCTATAGACCTCCCCGTTGTTGATTGGAAATTGGAAACTGATATTCGAAAGAAACGATTGCTTAATTACAGTATTGATTTCGGAATCTGTATATTTTGTGGTAACTGTGTTGAGTATTGTCCAACGAATTGTTTATCAATGACTGAAGAATATGAACTTTCTACTTATGATCGTCACGAGTTGAATTATAATCAAATTGCTTTGGGTCGGTTGCCAATGTCAGTAATTGGAGATTCCACAATTCGAACAATTATGAATTCGACTCAAATAAAAAAAGGCACGGCTAAACCACCTGATTCAAGAACAATTACCAATTACTAAGATTCCATAAGGAAGGGGGGTGAGAGTTATTATTTTCATATATTTATAAAAATAGATTCATCTATTCTATGTATCTATGTATTTAAAGTATATTAAAATACTACATTACATACAGTATATATATATATTTTTTATTTTATATTATTACTAATAATTATAATTTATAATAATTAAATCGATCAATTATTTATAATAATTAAATCGATCCATTTTGAAAATTTTATTTTGAACGAAACTCTCAAATAAACAAATGATATTCAATCATTCATATAATAAATAAACGTATCTACATCAACCCACACCCGACCCTATATCAATTTAATTAAATAAAAAAGGTAATCTCTTTTTTTTCTGGTTTGTTCAATTAAGGTCATGAAAAATTTCTACTTATTATCTTTTATTTTACATAGAATGGATTTGCCTGGACCAATACATGATTTTCTTTTAGTTTTTTTGGGATTAGGTCTTATAGTGGGAAGTCTAGGAGTGGTATTACTTACTAATCCCATTTTTTCTGCCTTTTCGTTGGGATTGGTTCTTGTTTGTACATCCTTATTCCATATTCCATCGAATTCCCATTTTGTAGCTGCTGCACAGCTTCTTATTTATGTGGGAGCAATAAATGTATTAATTGTATTTGCCGTGATGTTTATGAATGGTTCAGAATATTACAAAGATTTCTATCTTTGGACTGTTGGAGATGGAGTCACTTCACTGGTTTGTACAAGTATTTTTTTTTCATTAATTACTACTATCCCAGATACATCATGGTACGGTATTGTTTGGACTACAAGGTCAAACCAGATTATAGAGCAGGACTTAATAAATAATGGTCAACAAATTGGGATTCATTTATCAACAGATTTTTTTCTTCCATTTGAACTTATTTCGATAATTCTTTTAGTTGCCTTGATAGGTGCAATTGCTATGGCTCGTCAGTACTAAATATTTCGAATCAATTTTATTTATATTATAATTTAATATATATCATTATAATATAAATATAGACTTGTTCTTTTCTTTAAACTAAACTCTTGTTTTTTTCATGTAAAAAAAAAGATATATTTTATATATTTATAGCTTTTTTCTTCTTGCGTACTTTGTTTTAATTAAATTTTCGTCAATTGAATCGGTTGACTTGTTGTTCATATTGAAATGAATCGAAATTTATGAGGAATTGTTCAATGATGCTTGAGCATGTACTTGTTTTGAGTGCCTATTTATTATCCATTGGCATCTATGGATTAATTACAAGTCGAAATATGGTTCGAGCGCTTATGTGTCTTGAGCTTATACTGAATGCAGTTAATATAAATTTTGTAACATTTTCAGATTTATTTGATAGTCGTCAATTAAAAGGAGACATTTTCTCGATTTTTGTTATAGCAATTGCAGCCGCTGAAGCAGCTATTGGATTAGCTATTGTTTCATCAATTCATCGTAACAGAAAATCAACTCGTATCAATCAATCGAATTTGTTGAATAAATAGCTAGATAGGGGCATACAGATAAAAAATATGAAATATCTACCAATAACAAAATGGGTATGTGCAGCATATAGTGCTGTTTGATAAACTGTAATAAATCAAAGTATCTTGGCCTTCTTTCATGAGCAGATCCAGAAGTAGATTGATTCTGGTAAATCTACTAAATCATTGATTCATCTGGTGTCTAGAATATATAATTCATTTACTACTTTACTAGATCGAAATTTTTTGATGTTAAAAAAATTATAGATCCAATGTCACATTCAGTAAAGATTTATGATACATGTATAGGGTGTACTCAATGTGTACGAGCCTGCCCCACGGATGTATTAGAGATGATACCTTGGGACGGGTGTAAAGCTAAACAAATTGCTTCTGCTCCAAGAACAGAAGACTGCGTAGGTTGTAAAAGGTGTGAATCTGCTTGCCCAACCGATTTCTTGAGTGTCCGGGTTTATTTATGGCACGAGACAACTCGTAGCATGGGTCTAGCTTATTGATACGTTCGAGAAAATTCCACTTGAATCCATCATTTTTTATCTTTACCGATAAAACTCGCACTCGAGAAAAGAATTATTCTTTTCTCGAGTGCGGGTTTTCGGGTCAAAGTAAGTGTATCTTGTTTTTACCACGAACGATTTTCCTTGGTTAACTATAATTGTTGTTTTTCCGATATTCGCGGGTACTTTTATTTTCTTTTTTCCTCATAGAGGAAATAAGGTTATTAGGTGGTATACTATTAGTATATGCCTCTTAGAATTACTTCTAACGGCCTATGTATTCTGTTATCATTTCCAATTGGATGATCCATTAATACAATTGGAACAAGATTATAAATGGATCAATTTTTTTGATTTTCATTGGAGACTGGGAATTGATGGACTTTCCATAGGACCCATTTTACTCACGGGATTCATCACGACTTTAGCTACTTTAGCGGCTTGGCCAGTTACGCGAGATTCTAAATTGTTCCATTTTCTTATGTTAGCAATGTACAGCGGTCAAATAGGATTATTTTCTTCTAGAGATCTTTTACTTTTTTTTATCATGTGGGAGTTAGAATTAATTCCTGTCTACCTACTTTTATCCATGTGGGGAGGGAAGAAACGTTTGTACTCAGCTACAAAGTTTATTTTGTACACCGCGGGGGGTTCCATTTTTCTCTTAATGGGAGTTCTAGGTATGGGTTTATATGGTTTCAATGAACCAACATTAAATTTTGAAACATCAGCCAATCAGCCGTATCCTGTGGGATTGGAAATACTATTCTATTTTGGATTTCTTATTGCTTATGCTATTAAATTACCGATTATCCCCCTACATACATGGTTACCAGATACCCATGGGGAAGCCCATTACAGTACATGTATGCTTTTAGCGGGAATCTTATTAAAAATGGGAGCATATGGATTGGTTCGTATCAATATGGAATTATTACCCCATGCTCATTCTATATTTTCTCCCTGGTTGATGATAGTAGGTGCAATTCAAATAATCTATGCAGCTTCAGCATCTCCCGGTCAGCGCAATTTAAAAAAGAGAATTGCCTATTCCTCTGTATCTCATATGGGGTTCATAATTATAGGAATTAGTTCCATAACTGATACAGGACTCAATGGGGCCCTTTTACAAATGATCTCTCATGGATTTATCGGTGCTGCACTTTTTTTCTTGGCAGGAACGAGTTACGATAGAACACGTCTTGTTTATCTCGACGAAATGGGAGGAATAACTATCCCAATGCCAAAAATATTTACAATGTTTAGTAGCTTTTCGCTGGCTTCTCTTGCATTGCCTGGAATGAGTGGTTTTGTTGCAGAATTTGTAGTTTTTTTTGGACTAATTACGAGCCAAAAATTTCTTTTAATGCCAAAAATACTAATCACTTTTGTAACGGCAATTGGGATGATATTAACTCCTATTTATTCATTATCTATGTTACGTCAGATGTTCTACGGATACAAGCAATTTAACTCTCAAAATTCTCATTTTTTGGATTCTGGGCCGCGAGAACTATTTATTTCAATTTGTATCTTTCTACCCGTAATAGGTATTGGTATTTATCCGGATTTCGTTCTCTCATTATCAATTGACAAGGTAGAAGCTATTATATCTAATTATTTTTATAGATAGTTTTTGCTAAATTTAATTATGTATTTAATTTACAATTTTATTATTTGTATTATAAATATTTATAAATATTAAGTTCATTAAATTGTAATCATTGTATTTGTTTTGTGTAGTTTTTGAAAATTGAATCAATACTTGACTTGATTCAATTTTCAAAAACTACACAAACTTTCGTTATCTATACTTATGCTATTCCTATGTATTGTATATTCTATTCGTAACTTCTTTTATTCAATTAAATGTTAATGCGAATGAACCATAACTATGTAGCCCTATTCCTAATAGATTTACTCCAAAATAGCATATCCAAATTATAAAAAATCCTATAGAAGCCACAATTGCAGAATTTGAGCCTTGCAAATTTTCATTTGTTCTGGTATGTAAATAAATTGCGAATATTGTCCAAGTAATAAATGCCCAAGTTTCTTTTGGGTCCCAATTCCAATAGGATCCCCACGCTTCATTAGCCCATACTGCTCCCGAAAGAATACCTATGGTTAAAAATAGAAAGCCGAGACTAATGACACGAGAACTCCAACAATCCAATTGCTCAATTAATTGATGCCTTTGATAATTTCTAAACGAAAAAAAACAATTGTTTTGTAAAACATGGCTTATTTCACTCACGTATTGAATTTCACCAAATGGCCTAAAATGATTGTTTTTTAATTTTAAAATTAAATTTTTATTTTTTCGAAATGTAATGACTAGAAGAGCTATTGATAATAATGATCCGCAGAGAAGAGATGCATAGCTCAATATCATCATACTTACGTGCATCATTAACCACTGTGATTGTAGAGCAGGTACTAATATTGTGGATTGATGCATTTCAGTTAAAAGACTTGAAGTAGCAAATCCTTGAGTCAAAATAGCACTAGGTGCAGTTATTGCACTTAGAATATTTTTCTGTTTTCTAAAATAAGGAAGCATATGAATAATAGATAAACTCCATGAAAGGAACATTAATGATTCATATAAATCACTTAAGGGTAAATGCCCCGAATAAATCCAACGAATAACTAATAATCCTGTTATACATAAAAAAGCGACTACCATTCCTTTTTCCGACGAATTATATAATCCTACGATTTCGTGGACTAATAAGTTAATCAAATAAATCGTCAGTACAATCGAAACAATCGACAAAGAAATGTGAGTTAATATATGTTCTAAAGTAAAAAATATCATAAAAAATCCTAAAAGGGATATCCTCCAACAATGGAATGGAGATCTAGAATTATATTCTATCCATTATAGGAATTATTAATTAGTATAGTATTCATTTTTTTAGAAATATGCCGCCACTCGGACTCGAACCGAGATGCTCTAGCACTGCTTCCTAAGAGCAGCGTGTCTACCGATTTCACCATAGCGGCTTGCTCGAAATCATAATAACCTATTTATTTTTTATCGTCGAGATTAAGATTAGAGGAGGCTATTCGCAATATTTATTTTAGATTAAAAATATCCTTTAAATTACTATTTAAATTAAACGTTCAATAATAATTACCTTACTTACTTAAATTACCTTACTTAGTTGTAGTGTGGGGTAGAACACTTTTTGTTAATTTGAAAACCACGTTAAATAGTTTTTCATGCGGTTTAAGTTCTTGTAAAATGAAAGAATTGTAAGTAGGTTGAAAATATTTGTTGGATAACTTGAAAACAAGATTAACTATAAATAATTGCCAATTGCTAGGATTTGAATTGTACCTATAATTCAATTCGTGGTACTATTTACCAAACCAATTAAGTATTAGTCAAACCATTAGTCGGCTGTCGATATACATACCAATACCAAAAATTTAAAATTTTTTAAAAAGTTTAAGTTGCTTTATTGAAAGATGAAAGAAATATAAGCAACTCACTCCGTTCTCTAACAGACTAGTTCACAACCGATTAATGATTCTGAATTCAGAATAAATTAACGAAAATAATAAGATCCCCTTGTTTTATTGTTTATCGGATTGAGTTATTGGTGGATCATAGGATCCTTGGAATTAAGTACTTGGTTTGTCATAATTTTTGACTTGTTTTATGTATCGAAACTTAATTCTTAATTATTGTAAAAATCAAATAATTGAATATAAATTATATTCTATATGTTCATATATCTTAATAAAGAATAAAAAAAAATATATAATATATAATAAAAAAGGAATAATTTTAGCAACATTAACTTAATTATTTTATTTGAATAAAAAAATGATATTCAATTTCGTATCTTGATTTTTTTTGTTCCGTTCTAAATATATAAGAGCTGGTGAATCGGAAACAATTTAACAATAAAAAAATTGTATTTTTTATGGAACATACGTATCAATATGCGTGGATCATACCTTTCGTCCCCCTTCTGGTTCCTATAGCAATAGGGGTAGGTCTTTTACTTGTCCCAGCGGCAACAAAAAAAATTCGTCGTATATGGGCTTTTCCTAGTGTTTTATTACTAAGTATTGTTATGATTTTTTCCGCCAATCTGTCTATTCAGCAAATAAATGGCAGTCCAGTCTACCAATATGTATGGTCTTGGACTATAAATAATGATTTTTCTTTAGATTTAGGCTACTTAATAGATCCGCTTACTTCCATTATGTTAATATTAATTACTAGTGTTGGAATAATGGTTCTTATTTATAGTGACAGTTATATGTCTCATGATCAAGGCTATTTGAAATTTTTTGCTTATATTAGTTTTTTTAACGCTTCGATGCTAGGATTAGTTACTAGTTCAAATTTGATACAAATTTATATTTTTTGGGAATTAGTTGGAATGTGTTCGTATCTATTAATAGGTTTTTGGTTCACACGACCCCTCGCCGCAACTGCTTGTCAAAAAGCGTTTGTAACTAATCGTGTAGGGGATTTTTGTTTATTTTTAGGAATCTTAGGTCTTTATTGGATAACGGGGAGTTTTGAATTTAGGGATTTGTTTGAAATAGTCAATAATTTGATTGATAATAATGGGGCCAATTCTTTATTTATTACTTTGTGTGCTTCCCTATTATTTGTCGGTGCGGTTGCTAAGTCTGCACAATTCCCTCTTCATGTATGGTTACCTGATGCCATGGAAGGCCCTACTCCTATTTCGGCTCTTATACATGCTGCTACTATGGTAGCAGCAGGAATTTTTCTTGTAGCTCGACTTTTCCCTCTTTTTACAGTTATACCTTACATAATGAATATAATTTCTTTGGTAGGTATAATAACAATACTATTAGGAGCTACTTTGGCTCTTGCTCAAAGAGACATTAAAAGAAGTCTAGCCTATTCGACAATGTCGCAATTGGGCTATATTATGTTAGCGTTAGGTATGGGATCTTACCGAGCTGCTTTATTTCATTTGATCACTCATGCCTATTCGAAAGCATTATTGTTTTTAGGGTCTGGATCGATTATTCATTCAATGGAAACTATTGTTGGGTATTCTCCAGATAAAAGCCAAAATATGGTTCTTATGGGTGGTTTAACAAAATATATCCCAATTACAAAAATTGCATTTTTATTAGGCACGCTTTCTCTTTGTGGTATTCCACCTCTTGCTTGTTTTTGGTCCAAAGACGAAATTCTTAATAATAGTTGGTTGTATTCACCTATTTTTGCAATAATAGCTTGTTTCACAGCAGGATTAACTGCATTTTATATGTTTCGGATGTATTTACTTACTTTTGAAGGTCATTTAAACATTAATTGTAAAAATTACAGCGGTAAAAAAAATAATGTGTTCTATTCAATATCTATCTGGGGCAAAAAAGGGCAAAAAGTTATCAAAAATGATTTAATTTTATCAAC